ACATGCATTATTTTAATAATGTAAATAGACACAATTTTAGGTGATAAAATATATACTCGGGGGTTCCCTGTTTCCGGGGGGTTTACAGGACGTTAAGAATCTTACGAGTTTAGGGGGGTAGGGGGGTTTAACGCAGATAAACCTCTCCGGGGGTGATCTTAGATATATTAGGAGAAATAATAATAGTTTATGCTCATGATTTCTTTTAATGTAATTCTTAAGTAAAGTCTTAATCCATACAGATCATTTACGCAGGCAAGGAAATGTTCAACCTTAATTTAACATTGACGCGCTGCACTCTGAAATGTCAAGTGAAAGGAAAACGAAAAAAAATAACCTGACCCCCGTGGAGAGAACGCTCGGCATGTGGGATTATCTCGCCATATGAACTCCACCAATAACTTATGTCAGCGTCAAGGAACGATTGAGGAATGAACGAACGTATGGCCCTGAAGTAGGAACCAAATGCCAGGAATAGTTCACTAAGTGAAACCCCCAAAATTATTGTCCCTGACCATCAATAAGAGTATGCATTAAGAAATCAACTGATGGTCGGTTCTTACTACATTAAGATTTGGGAGATTACGGGATGGTGGGTACTTGGTATATCTTGACTGATGATTTGAGGTGGTCGGTCTTAAACTTACGTTTATTTGACTAACTATTATTGTTACAAGTCCATTTATGGTTTATGTAACTCTTCATACGTTTGTCCCTGCTTTATGTCCAATTCCATTTTTAGGTAATAAATATTAATATGAATACTTACATTCTATTAAATGGTTAATATATATGTATGGTGATATTACATATATGTCAAGAAGTAGTTTAATTTAGAATGCTGGCTTTGGGAGCCAGTGGTGGAGGTTAAAATCCTCTCTTTTTGAGCAGTAGGGGGGATTTTAACCCCCGGCGTCCGGTTTACAAGACCGGTGCTCTGATGCTGAGCTACTAATGCTTCTTATTAAAGAACTTTGTTTTCTAATCAACCTGCTATTGGCATGAGGATTAGGAATAGGGAGAAGTATAAGACGGAGGCGATTTGGCCGATAATTACGTAGGGATGCTCGACAGGCATACCTCCAATTCATGTAAGAATGGCTATGTCGGCGATTAAAGTCCAGAATAGGAGTTGTGTGACGGGTCGGAAAGTGAGGCTTCGTTGTTTTGAGGTGTGGAGGAAGGGAACTGCTAGGAGGATGAGGATGGATGCAAGGAGGGCCAGGACGCCTCCCAGTTTGTTTGGGATAGATCGGAGGATTGCGTATGCAAAGAGGAAGTATCATTCCGGCTTGATGTGGGCGGGGGTGACTAGGGGGTTGGCGGGGGTAAAGTTGTCTGGGTCTCCTAGGTAGTTAGGGGAGAATAGGGCTAGTATTGTAAGAGTTGTAAGGAGGATTGCGAACCCAACGAGATCTTTGTAGGAGAAGTAGGGGTGGAAGGGGATTTTGTCTGTGTTGGAGCTTAGTCCAAGGGGGTTGTTGGAGCCAGTTTCGTGGAGGAAGATGAGGTGGACGACGGCGGCAGCTGCTACAATAAAGGGGAGTAGGAAATGGAAAGCAAAGAAGCGAGTGAGGGTTGCATGGTCGACTGAGAACCCCCCTCAGACCCATTGGACGAGGGTGTTCCCTACATAGGGGACTGCAGAGAGTAGGTTTGTAATTACGGTAGCTCCTCAGAAGGACATTTGTCCTCAGGGGAGGACATAGCCTACAAAGGCAGCTGCTATGACTAGGAATAAGAGGACTACTCCGATGTTTCAAGTTTCTTTTTGGAGATAGGAGCCGTAGTATAGTCCTCGTCCAATGTGGAGGTAGATACAGATGAAAAAGAAGGAGGCTCCGTTTGCGTGAAGGTTGCGAATTAGTCAGCCGTAGTTTACGTCTCGGCAGATGTGGGCAACGGATGAGAAGGCTGTAGCAATATCAGAGGTGTAGTGTATTGCTAGGAATAGGCCTGTGAGGATTTGGGCGATGAGGCAGAGTCCTAGGAGAGAGCCGAAGTTTCATCAGGCAGAGATGTTTGATGGGGTGGGGAGGTCAACGACCATGTCGTTTGCGATTTTTATTAGTGGGTGGGTTTTGCGTAGGCTTGCCATTATGTTCTTGTAGTTGAATAACAACAGTGGTTTTTCACGCCACAGGTCTTGGTTAAAATCCTGGCAGGAATTATGACCTATATCATGTCTTTACTTTTATTGGGGCTGGTGTTGGGGTTGGTGGCGGTGGCTTCAAATCCGTCTCCCTATTTTGGCGCTTTAAGCTTGGTAGTGGTTGCGGCTTTTGGTTGTGGGGTTTTGATTTGACATGGGGGATCCTTTTTGTCTTTAGTGTTGTTTTTGATTTATTTGGGTGGGATACTGGTGGTGTTTGCTTATTCTGCAGCGTTGGCTGCAGAGCCTTATCCGGAGACGTTAGGGAGTTGGCCAGTGTTAGCTTCTATATCAATGTATTTTGGTGTTGTAAGCTTGGTTTTTGTTTTATTTTTAGGGGGATGGGGGGAGTATTCGTGAGTTGTGGTTGATGAGGTGGATTGATATTCAATGTCTCGAGGGGACATGGCAGGGGTTGCTTTTATGTATTCTTATGGGGGAGGGATGTTGATGGTTGGGGCTTGGGTTTTATTGTTGACGTTGTTTGTTGTGTTAGAGTTGACGCGGGGATTAAGTCGGGGAGCTCTTCGGGCAGTTAGGTTATGAGGATGAGGGCGGAGAATGTGAGGGTTAGGAGGAATAGGGCTATGTATGTTTTGATTGAGCCTTGTTGAATATTACTAATGGTGGAGATGAGAGGGGTATTTAGGTTGGCGGTTGCTTTGGGGCCAATTTTTTCTAATCAGGTAAGGTCAATGGTTTGACTGGCGATGGTTTGGCCGAGAGTGAGGTTTGCTTTGGGAGAGAGCCGGTGGAAGACACTTGGGAAGAAGCCTAGCATGTTTGAGAAATGGTGGGGGGAGAGGTGGGGTGTGGTTTTGGTTTGTTTTGTAGTTAGGGATGCTAGTTCAAGGGCAATTAGAAGGCCTATAAGTGTGACGATGAGGGCTGCTAGTTTGAGGAGTGGGGGTATTGATATAACGGGGGTTTTTACTGGCAGAATGTTTGTGGTGATTAGGAGGCCGGCTACAATGCTTCCTCATGCTAGGCGTTTAATGGGGTTGATTACTGCGGGGTTGTTTTCGTTGATGGGGGAGAGGGCGTTGAATCGTGGGTGGCCTATTGAGACGAAGAAGATTACGCGTAGGCTGTAGATGGCAGTGAAGGAGGTTGCTAGTAAAGTGAGAGAGAGGGCTCAGGCGTTCAAATAAGAGGTGTTGAGGGCTTCAATGATGGCGTCTTTTGAGAAGAAGCCGGCTAAGAAAGGGGTGCCTGTGAGGGCGAGGCTTCCGATTGTAAGGCAGGAGGAGGTGAAGGGGGTTAGGTGGTGTATTCCTCCTATTTTTCGAATGTCTTGTTCGTCGTTTAGGCTGTGAATAATTGAGCCGGAGCATAGAAAGAGCATTGCTTTAAAGAATGCGTGGGTACAAATGTGTAGGAAAGCAAGTTGGGGTTGGTTAAGTCCGATGGTTACTATTATTAGTCCTAGTTGACTTGAAGTTGAGAAAGCGACGATTTTTTTGATGTCATTTTGGGTGAGTGCGCAGGTGGCAGTGAAAAGTGTGGTTAAGGCTCCTAGGCACAGGCATAGTGTTAGGGCTGTGGGGTTGTTTTCTATTAAGGGGCTTGTTCGAATAAGAAGGAAAATTCCGGCTACAACTATTGTACTAGAGTGTAGTAGGGCAGAGACCGGTGTAGGGCCTTCCATGGCAGAAGGCAGTCAAGGGTGGAGTCCGAATTGTGCCGATTTTCCTGTCGCGGCCAGGATTAGGGCGATGAGTGGGAGGGTTAGGTCTATGTCTTTTGAGGAGAAGAAGATTTGTTGAATTTCTCATGAGTTTAGTCGGGTTGCTATTCAGGCTATGGCAAAAATTAGGCCAATATCTCCGACTCGGTTGTATAAGACCGCTTGTAGTGCAGCTGTGTTGGCGTCTGCTCGTGCATATCATCAGCCGATTAAGAGGAAGGATATAATTCCTACCCCCTCTCATCCGATAAATAGTTGGAATATGTTGTTAGCAGTGACTAAAATAATTATTGCGATAAGGAAAGTTAGGAGATATTTGAAGAAGCGGTTTATAAAGGGGTCGGCGTGCATGTATCAGGATGCGAACTCTAGAATGGATCAGGTTACATAGAGGGCGACGGGTGTGAAGATAATGGAGTAGTGGTCAAATTTGAGGCTAATGTTAATGTCGAATGTGTGGGTGTTTACTCAGCTTCAGTTTGTAATTACGGCTTCGGCCCCTTCGTTTAAAAAGAGGAAGAGGGGCAACAGGCTGGTTAGGAAGGCCATTTTTACTGCTGTTTTTACTTGTTTTAGTGCTCAGTCTGGGTGTTGGGGTTTTGGGGAGAGTGTGGAGAGAAGGGGGTGGAAGAGTAGTACAAAGATGGTAATGAGGGCGGATGTTATAATTAAAGGGGTGGGGTGCATAGCTTTTACTTGGAGTTGCACCAAGAGTTTTTGGTTCCTAAGACCAACGGATGAGCTATTATCCTTTAAAAGCGGGGCGAGTGAGCTCTGGAGTTTAACCAAAGGGGTGAAGATTAGCAGTCTACATTGCGGCGGGCCTCTCTCGGTGGACAAGGGGGTTTTAACCCCTGTTTTTAGAATCACAATCTAATGTTTTGATTAAACTATGTCTACAGGTTGCTCAGCCTCAGATTAATTCTGGTTTGAGGATAAGAAGAAGGAGGGGGAGGAGGTGGAGGGCAATAAGGAGGTGTTCTCGGGTGTGGGTGGGTTCAAGGGCTAGAATGTGGTTTGGAAGGGGGCCGCGTTGGGTTATAAGGAATATGTAGAGTGAGTAGCCAGCGGTAATTAGGGTGCCGAGTCCTGTTAGGATGATAGTTCATCAAGATCAGTTGAATAAGGAGGTAATAATTATTAACTCTCCCATGAGGTTGGGTAGTGGGGGGAGTGCTAGGTTAGCGAGGCTGGCGAGGAACCATCAGGTGGTTATAAGTGGGAGGGCCATTTGTAGTCCTCGAGCAAGTAGCATGGTTCGGCTATGGGTGCGTTCGTAGTTAGTGTTGGCTAGGCAGAATAGGGCGGAGGAAGTTAGTCCGTGTGCAATTATCAGGATTAGTGCGCCAGTGAAACCTCAGGGTGTTTGAATGAGAATTCCTCCAACTACGAGTCCTATGTGACTTACTGATGAGTAGGCGATGAGAGACTTTAAGTCTGTTTGGCGTATGCAGATTGATCCTGTTATGATGATGCCCCAGAGGGCTAGGATGATGAAGGGGTAGCTTAGTTCTTTAGTAAGGGGCTCTAATGTTACCAGGATTCGCATCATACCGTAGCCTCCTAGTTTTAGGAGGACGGCAGCTAGGACTATGGAGCCTGCAATGGGAGCTTCTACGTGGGCTTTGGGCAGTCAGAGGTGTACGCCGTATAGTGGTATTTTAACCAGGAAGGCTAGGATGCATCCTGTTCATCATAGTTTATCTGCGTAGGTGGAGAGGTGGGAAGGGGTTGAATGTAAGAGTGTGAGTAAGGAGAGGGATCCGTTGGAGTTTTGTAGTAGGAGAAGGGCAATTAAAAGGGGGAGGGAACCTGCTAGGGTGTAGAATAGGAAATAGGTACCTGCGTTCAGGCGTTCTGTTTGGTTTCCTCAGCGTGTAATTAGGATAAGGGTAGGGATTAGAGTGGCTTCAAATATTACATAAAATATAATTATTTCTGTAGCACCAAAAGCTAGGATTAGGAAAAATTGCAGGGAGGTGAGTAGGGAAATATATATTCGTTGTCGGCTGATTGGTTCATGTGTTGTGTGGTTTTGGCTGGCTAAAATTATAAGGGGGAGGAGTCAGCATGAGAGTACTAGAAGGGGGGTTGAGAGGGGGTCGGTGGCCAGGTATGGGCTAAGAAAGGATCATCCTGTTTCGGATGAATTTTTTAGTCATGAGAGGCTAGCTAGGGCGATTAAAAGGCTGTGGAGTAGGGTAGTAGGCCATAATCATTTGGTAGGAGTTATTCAGGCTGTTGGGATTAGCATTATTGTTGGGATAAGGATTTTTAGCATTGGAGGAGGTTTAGGCCTTGTAGGTGGTCAGAGCCGTGGGTTCGTGCAGTGGCTACCATAAGGGCGAGACCAACACTTGCTTCGCAGGCTGAAAATGCAAGAAGGAGTATAGGGGTAGATGAAAAGCTGATGGATGACAGTTGAAGGGTTCATAAAGAGAGGGCGATGAAGAGTGATAGTATTATTCCTTCTAAGCATAAGAGGGCGGAGAGAAGGTGGGTTCGGTGGAAGGCCAGGCCGGAAAGGCCCAGTAAGAAAGCTGATGAAAATGAGAATTGGATAGGGGTCATTAGGTTAATTATGGACTTTAACCATAAGTTTTTGAGCCGAAATCAAATGTTTTGCTTAAACTAATTACCTATTCGGCTCATTCTAGTCCGCCTTGAAGTCATTCGTAGATCAGGCCTAGTGTGAGCAGGATTAGGAGGGCTGAAGCTCATAGGAGGGTGAATGTTGGTGAGGGGAGTTGGTCACCTCAAGGAAGAGGGAGAAGGAGAGCAATTTCTAGGTCAAAAAGAAGGAAGAGGATTGCAACGAGAAAGAAGCGAAGTGAGAAAGGAAGGCGAGCTGAGCCTAGTGGGTCAAAACCACATTCGTATGGTGAAAGTTTTTGGTAGTCGGGGGTTATTATGGGGAGTCAAAATGAAACAAAGGCTAAGATGAGGGAGAGGAGGGTGGTGATGAGTAAAATTGTTAATAATAAATTCATTATCTTTCCTTGGAGTTTAACCAAGACTGGGTGATTGGAAGTCACGTGTACTAATTTGATACTAGAAAGATTATGAGCCTCATCAGTAGATTGAAATGTAGAGGAATAGTCAAACGACGTCTACAAAGTGTCAGTATCAGGCTGCAGCTTCGAAGCCGAAATGGTGTTCAGATGTAAAGTGATATTGGATTTGGCGCAGAAGACAGATGGCTAAGAAAGTAGAGCCAATAATGACGTGGAGTCCGTGGAAGCCAGTGGCGACAAAGAAGGTTGAGCCGTAAACTCCGTCTGCGATTGTGAATGGGGCTTCGTAGTATTCCATTGCTTGTAGGAAGGTGAAGTAGAAGCCTAAGAGGATTGTTAGGGTTAGAGAGTGGATTGCTTGTTTTCGCTCCCCTTCTATAATGCTATGGTGGGCTCAGGTTACAGTTACCCCTGATGCCAATAGGACTGCTGTGTTTAGTAGGGGGACTTCAAAGGGGTTGAGGGGAATGATGCCCGTGGGGGGTCAGCAGCCTCCGAGTTCAGGGGTGGGGGCAAGGCTTGAGTGGTAAAAGGCTCAGAAGAAGCCTAGGAAGAAGAAGACTTCGGAGGTAATGAATAAAATCATGCCATATCGAAGGCCCTTTTGGACGGGGGGTGTGTGGTGGCCTTGGAATGTACCTTCTCGTACAATGTCTCGTCATCATTGATATATGGTGAGGAGGAGGAGAATTAGGCCAAGGGATATTAAAATGAGGGAGTTGAAGTGGAATCAGATTGCTAATCCTGATGTGAGTAGGAGGGCGGCGATTGCTCCTGTTAGGGGCCATGGGCTTGGGTCTACTATGTGGTATGCGTGTGCTTGATGTGCCATTAGACGTTTTCTTGTAGGTAGAGGCTTAGTAGGAGGACGAAGACATAGGCTTGAATTATTGCGACGGCCACTTCTAGTAGGGTCAGGAGGAATAGGAGGATTGTTGTTAAAATAGCTACTGTGGGTATTAGGGGAAGTAGGACGAAAGCAGCTGTAGCGATTAGTTGAATAAGTAGGTGGCCTGCTGTTAGGTTGGCGGTCAGTCGAACGCCCAAAGCTAGGGGTCGGATGAAGAGGCTAATGGTTTCAATAATAATTAAGGCAGGAATTAAGGGCACGGGGGTTCCTTCTGGAAGGAGATGGCCTAGGGCAGCGGTGGGGTTTTTTCGCAGGCCAATAATTACTGTAGCTAGTCAGAGAGGAACGGCTAGGGCTATATTTAGGGAGAGTTGGGTTGTGGGGGTAAAGGTATATGGAAGGAGGCCTAGTATGTTAATGGAAATTAGGAATACCATTAAGGATGCAAATATAAGGGCTCATTTATGTCCTCCTATGTTTAGGGGGAGAAGGAGTTGTTGTGTAAATCGATTAATAAATCAGCCTTGGAGGGTTAATAGGCGATTATTTATTCATCGGGAGGATGGGGTGGGAAAGAAAATTCATGGAAGAAGGAGGGCAATGGCAATCAGGGGAATGCCAAGAAGTGTTGGGCTTAGGAATTGATCAAAGAAGCTTAGTGTCATGGTCAGGTTCAGGAGTTAGTTTTTAAAGCTTGGGCGCTTTGGGAAGCAGGCTCATTAGGGAAGGTATGGGATATAATTTTTGGGGGAAGAAAGATGAGGAAGACAAGTCAGGAAAATAATATGATGGCGAGTCAGGGGGAGGGGTTGAGTTGGGGCATGTCACTAAGGGTGCTTGGGAGGCACCATTCTTTAGCTTAAAAGGCTAACGCTAGGCCCATATTAGCTTCTTAGTGAGGCGTCTTCGAGTATTAATGAGGATCAGTTTTCAAAGTGTTCTAGTGGAACGGCTTCAACGACAATTGGTATAAAGCTGTGGTTTGCACCGCAAATTTCAGAGCATTGTCCGTAGAAGACTCCGGGTCGGGATGCGATAAAAGCTGTTTGGTTTAAGCGTCCGGGAACTGCGTCTATTTTGACCCCGAGCGAGGGGACAGCTCATGAGTGGAGGACATCTTCTGCAGAGACTAGGACTCGGATAGGGGAGTCAACGGGGATAACTATTCGATGGTCGGTTTCTAAAAGGCGGAACTGACCGGGTGTTAGGTCTTGGGTGGGGATTATGTATGAGTCAAAGTTTAGGTCGTCATAGTCTGTATATTCATAGCTTCAGTATCATTGGTGGCCCATGGCTTTAACTGTAAGGTGTGGGTCATTGATCTCATCTATAAGATAGAGAATTCGTAAAGAGGGAAGGGCGATGAGGATGAGGATAATAGCGGGTAAAATGGTTCAAATAATTTCAATCTCTTGGGAGTCTAGGATGTATTTGTTGGTTAATTTGGTGGATACTATAGCGACAATAATATAAAGTACTAATGTGCTGATAAGAAATACAATTATTAGAGCGTGGTCGTGGAAGTGAAGGAGCTCTTCTATAACGGGGGAAGCTGCATCTTGAAATCCTAGTTGTGAGGGATGTGCCATTAGGGGCAAGACACGCGGGGGTTTAACCCACAATTCTGCCTTGACAAGGTAGTGTAATTTGTTTTACTAGTGTCTTATGAAGAAAGTGACAGAGTGGCTTTGTGGTTGGCTTGAAACCAGCCTACGGGGGTTCGATTCCTCCCTTTCTCGGTATAGTGGTTGAACTTGAACGAAAGCTGGCTCTTCAAAGGTGTGATAAGGAGGGGGACATCCGTGAAGTCATTCTACGTTTGTCATTGTTAACTCTACTGATTCGACTTCACGTTTGGCGGCAAAGGCTTCTCAGAGAATAAATAGGAATATAATAACAGCAACAAGCGAGATTAGGGAACCAATAGATGAGACTGTGTTTCACAGTGCATAGGCATCGGGGTAGTCTGAGTATCGGCGGGGCATTCCAGCGAGCCCGAGGAAGTGCTGGGGGAAGAAGGTAAGGTTAACGCCCACGAACATTACTCCAAAGTGAATTTTTGTTCATGTGCTGTGGAGGGTATATCCTGAGAAGAGTGGGAATCAGTGTACGAAAGCTCCTATAATGGCAAATACAGCTCCTATTGAGAGGACGTAGTGGAAGTGAGCAACTACATAGTAGGTGTCGTGTAGGACGATGTCTAAGGAGGAGTTGGCTAGGACGATTCCTGTTAGCCCCCCTACAGTGAAGAGGAAAATAAATCCAAGGGCTCAGAGTATTGGGGTTTCTCATTTGATAGATCCACCATGTAGGGTGGCTAGTCAGCTAAATACTTTTACACCGGTGGGGATGGCAATGATTATTGTGGCGGATGTAAAGTATGCTCGAGTATCGACGTCTATTCCTACTGTGAATATGTGGTGGGCTCAGACAATAAAACCTAAAAGGCCGATGGCTATTATTGCTCAGACCATGCCTATGTAGCCGAAGGGTTCTTTTTTACCAGCATAGTAGGCTACAATGTGTGAAATCATTCCAAAGCCAGGTAGGATGAGAATGTACACTTCTGGGTGACCGAAAAATCAAAATAGGTGTTGATAAAGAATGGGGTCTCCTCCTCCCGCAGGGTCAAAAAAGGTGGTGTTTAGGTTTCGGTCTGTGAGAAGTATTGTAATTCCGGCTGCGAGAACTGGTAGTGATAACAGTAGCAGGACAGCAGTGATTAGGACAGCCCATACGAAGAGCGGGGTCTGGTATTGAGAGATGGCTGGAGGTTTCATGTTAATAATTGTAGTAATAAAGTTGATAGCGCCTAGAATTGATGAAACACCTGCTAGGTGGAGGGAGAAAATTGTGAGGTCGACAGAGGCTCCTGCGTGGGCTAGGTTGCCTGCTAGTGGTGGGTAGACTGTTCAGCCTGTACCGGCCCCAGCTTCTACGCCGGAAGATGCCAGAAGGAGTAGGAAAGAGGGGGGTAGCAGTCAGAAACTTATATTATTTATTCGAGGGAAGGCCATGTCGGGCGCTCCAATTATAAGGGGCACTAGCCAGTTTCCAAAGCCGCCAATCATGATTGGCATTACTATAAAGAAAATTATTACGAATGCATGGGCTGTGACGATTACATTATAAATTTGGTCGTCACCTAGAAGTGCGCCGGGTTGGCTGAGTTCAGCTCGAATAAGGAGGCTTAGGGCTGTTCCTACTATTCCGGCTCAGGCACCAAATACTAGGTAGAGGGTACCGATGTCTTTATGGTTGGTTGAGAAAAATCAGCGTGTGATTGCCACAGGTAGGATGGCTGAGTGTTAAGCGGTGGATTGTAGTCCCACATACAGAGGTTAGATCCCTCTTTCTATCAAGCCCTGGGGTGTTACATGTTAGATTGCAAATCTAAAGAAGCAGATTGACGTCTGCCGGGGCTTTCCCCGCCTTTGTTTTGGCAGGCGGGGAAAGGTAGATAGATGCTCGCTGGTTTGGGCGCTTAGCTGTTAACTAAGAGTTTGTAGGATCGAGGCCTGCCTGTCTAGGAAGGCTTTAGCTTAATTAAAGTGTCTGTTTTGCATACAGGAGATGTGGGGTAGTGTCCTGCAAGTCTTATCAGGAGCTGAGAGATTTTCACTCTCGCTGAGAGCTTTGAAGGCTCTTGGTCTGGTGTTAACCTAAGTTCCTTAGAGGTTAAAGAGGGTGAGGATCCCTGGGGTGAGGGGGAGGAGTAGAATAGAAGAAGTAGTTATGGTAGCCATTATTATGGTTGGTTGGGTTGTTAGGGTTCGTCATGGGAGGGTGCCTGTTAGGTTGTTAGGAGCGGCTGTTAGGGTTATGGCATATGAGAGTCGGAGGTAAAAATATAGGCTTAATAGGGCGCTGAGTGCTGCTAGGGTGGCTGTTGGGGCGAGGTCATGTTTGGTTAGTTCTTGTAAGATAAGTCATTTTGGTATAAATCCGGTGAGGGGAGGGAGGCCGCCTAGTGATAGGAGGATGAGGGGTATTAGGGATGTGAGGATGGGGGCTTTAGCTCATGATGTGGCTAAAGAGTTGATTGTTGTAGTTTTGTTATACAGGAAAATGAGGAAAGAGGAAGAGGTTATAGTAAGATAAAGGGCAAGCGTGAGGAGGGTAAGGGTGGGTGAAAATTGTAAGACTAGGATTATTCAGCCTAAATGAGCGATGGATGAGTAGGCTAAAATTTTTCGTAGTTGAGTTTGGTTTAGACCTCCTCAGCCACCAATGAGTGTTGATGAAACTCCTAGGATGACAAGAAGTGTTGGATTGTTGGGTTGAAGTTGAAGTAAGAGGGCAAATGGTGCAAGTTTTTGTCATGTGGAGAGGATAAGTCCTGTTATTAGGTCCAACCCTTGTAGGACCTCTGGGAGTCAAGTATGGAGGGGGGCTAGGCCAATTTTTAGGGCGAGGGCAATGATAATTATTGTGGAAGGGAGGGGATGGGTCATTTGTTGAAGTTCTCATTGTCCGGATAGTCATGCGTTGGTTGTACTTGCAAATAGAAGTATGGCTGCTGCAGTGGCTTGTGTGAGGAAATATTTGGTTGTGGCTTCGACTGCTCGTGGGTGGTGGTGTTGGGCTATTAGTGGGATGATGGCAAGGGTGTTGATTTCTAGGCCTATTCAGGCGATTAGTCAATGGGAACTGGTTGCGGTAATTGTGGTGCCTAGTAGTAGGCCAAATAGCAGGGAGGCTGTAATGTAAGGACTCATTAGTAAAGGAAGGATTTTAACCTACATCTTTAGGGTATGGGCCTAAAAGCTTAATTTAGCTGACTTTACTAGGAAGTGGTGTAGTGGAAGCACTGAGAGTTTTGATCTCTCCGGGTTGGGTTCGAGTCCCTTCTTTCTAAGGAGCTGGGGGGAATTTAACCCCCATGATTCACTCTATCAAAGTGGTCCTTTATTTCAGGCACAGTTCCTGGTTACATTTGAGGTGGAAGACCTGCAAATGTGATTGGGAGGGCCAGGTGTCAGATGACGAATGCGAGTGTGAGTGGTAAGAAGTTTTTTCAAATTAGGTGTATTAATTGGTCGTATCGGAATCGAGGGTAGGAGGCTCGTACTCATAGGAAGACGAGGGATAAGATGGCTGCTTTGGTTATAAGGTTGATCGAGGTGAGCTCGGGGAGTGTTGGGATGTGGGAGGCCCCTAGGAAAAGGGAGGCAGAGAGGGTGTTTATAAAGAGAATGTTGGCGTATTCTGCGAGGAAAAATAAGGCAAAAGGGCCTCCTGCATATTCGACATTGAACCCGGAGACGAGTTCGGATTCTCCTTCAGTTAGGTCAAAGGGAGCTCGATTTGTCTCTGCTAGGGTAGAAATATATCATATTGCGGCAAGAGGTCATGCTGGGATAACCAGTCAGATGGCTTCTTGTGCCGTATTGAATGTTTGTAATGTGAAGCTTCCTGTAAAGATGATAAGGGAGAGGAGGATTAGGCCAAGGCTTACTTCGTAGGAGATTGTTTGTGCAACAGCTCGGAGGGCCCCTACTAGGGCGTATTTTGAGTTTGAGGCCCAGCCAGAGCCTAGAATGGAATAGACTGCGAGGCTTGAGAGGGCAAGGACGAATAGAATGGCTAGGTTTAGGTCTAGAACTGGGTATGGGAGGGGTATTGGGGCTCACAGGGTTATGGCGAGGGTGAGAGCTAGCATGGGGGTGAAGATAAATAGGATGGGGGAGGAGGTTGAGGGACGAATGGGTTCTTTAATAAATAGTTTAACTCCGTCTGCGATTGGTTGAAGAAGGCCGTAGGGGCCTACAATATTTGGGCCTTTGCGTAGTTGTATATATCCGAGGACCTTTCGTTCAATGAGTGTAAAGAAAGCAACGGCTAGTAGAACGGGCACGATAAAAGCAAGGGGGTTAAGGATGTGGGTAATGAGGGTTGTAATCATAGTTAAGGAGAGGAGTTGAACCTCTGTTTAAAGGGCTTAGGTCTTTTGCATTTACCGGGCTCTGCCACCCTAACATGTTATATTCTTTAACTGTTTTTTGTGCTCTCTTATTTGTTTTAGTTGGGGGCAACAAGTGAGAGGAGGGCATACTTTTAGCATGGGCCCTTCCTTTTCGGTCCTTTCGTACTAGAAAAGGTCACTTCATAGATAGAAACTGACCTGGATTACTCCGGTCTGAACTCAGATCACGTAGGACTTTAATCGTTGAACAAACGAACCCTTAATAGCGGCTGCACCATTAGGATGTCCTGATCCAACATCGAGGTCGTAAACCCTCTTGTCGATATGGACTCTAAAAGAGGATTGCGCTGTTATCCCTAGGGTAACTCGGTTCGTTGATCGGCTAGGCCGGATCTCATTGGTCAGATGTTCTGTTTATTAGAGCAGTGGCTCTTGGTTTTAAAATGGTGTTTTATTCCACATGGGGGTTTTTTGTTACCCCGTGGTCGCCCCAACCAAAGACATTTGAACAGGGTCCATTTAGTTTGTTCTTTTATTTGAGGGTGTTTAACGTGGTCTATTTTGTGTCTAAAGCTCCATAGGGTCTTCTCGTCTTATGTTATTATTCCTGCTTCTGCACGGGAAGATCAATTTCATTGACTTGAAAGAGGAGACAGCTAAGCCCTCGTTGTGCCATTCATACAGGTCCCCATTTAAAGGACAAGTGATTGCGCTACCTTTGCACGGTCAAAATACCGCGGCCGTTAAACATATAGTCACAGGGCAGGCGGGACCTCTTATTCATTAGTTTTGCAAGAGGCGATGTTTTTGGTAAACAGGCGAGGCTTGTGGGTTTGCCGAGTTCCTTCTCATTCTTTAGGTCTTTCCAGTTAGGCACACCAGTGTGGGGTTAACGGTGGGGAAATGAGCGTTTTTCTGGTTACTTTCTTTGTTATTCATTGCCCTCTTTGGTTGGGTCCGTTATGCTTCGGTGGGGGTTCGTTCCGATATACACTTGTGCTTGGAGGGGGTCGGGCCCCTTATTACTCATATTAGCATAATCTCTTCTATGGAGGCATAGAGAGGCCCGATAGGGGAAGGGGTTAGGATGTGTTATCGGAATTGGTGGCGGGGGTGTGTTTGAGCTATAACGCTTTCAATAGGGTGGCTGCTTTTAGGCCCACCTAAACACGTGGCCTTGGTAATTATGATCCTTATTCTCCTGGAAAAGTTGTTTCTTGGATCAGAGGGGCTGTACCCCCTCTGATTAACTTTTTTAGTTGCTTAGGGTCGGTTTTATTTTTATAGTTAGGGAGTTAAGAAACTAAAAAGCTGAGCTTAAACTCAATTTTCGGGCAACCAGCTATTACTGGGCTCGGTAGGTTTGTCACCTCTACTCAAAGCTCTTTCCACTCTTTTGCCACAGAGACGGATGTGCCCTATATAGGCTGTCTTGGAGTAGCTCGTCCAGTTTCGGGGAATTAGACTAAAGTGCTCTTTGCCTAAAGTTTGCTAGCTAAATCATGATGCAAAAGGTACGAGGTTTAATCTCTGCTTTTTTATACTTTAACTGGGTTGTTTCATTTCTCTTTCAGCGTTCCCTTGCGGTACTTTGTCTATAGCTCCGGCGGTCCTTTTCTGTCTCCCATACTTGGGTGGAAAAATGATTTGGTTTGTTGGATTAAGTGTATTAGGGGGTATTAATAGTTGTTTTTTGTGTTTGGGGGAGTGGGCTAGCTATTAGGTGTCAGAATAATTCGATTTGCACGGATGTCTTCTCGGTGTAAGGGAGGTGCTTTTCTATTTAAGCTATATCCTGGTTTTTCCAAGTGCACCTTCCGGTACACTTACCATGTTACGACTTGCCTCCCCTTTATTTATGGTGTTATATTAATTATTGTTTAGGCTGTTTTGGGGAGAGTGACGGGCGGTGTGTGCGCGCTTCATGGCCGGTTTCAGTAAGACACTCTGCTTCTTAACTTACTGCTAAATCCTCCTTCAGACATGTATTTCATTGTGTCATTCGTGGTTCTCTGTGTAGAGAATGTAGCCCATTTCTTCCCCCTCCATGCGCTACACCTCGACCTGACGTTTTGGGCTGTGCCAACTTTGCCTACTATTAGTCCTTCACAGGGTAGGCTGACGACGGTGGTATATAGGCGGGTTAAACAAGAAGGGGTGAGGTTTAACGGGGGTTATCGGTTCTAGAACAGGCTCCTCTAGGTGGTTTTAAAGCACCGCCAAGTCCTTTGGGTTTTAAGCTAATGCTCGTAGTACCCGGGCGGATGTGAAGTGTATGGGGGCATCTTTGTTTAGGGCTAGGCATAGTGGGGTATCTAATCCCAGTTTGTATCCTAGCTTTCGTGGGTTCAATTTGGATGAGGCCACTTTCGTAGCTGTTCTTCATGCCCTCGGGAGCGTATAACTGCCTTGAGGGTGTTCGGCCTCAGTTTTAGTGTTTGGGATTCTAACCACTCTTTACGCCGGGGGTTAACAACTTAGGTCTCTCGTATAACCGCGGTGGCTGGCACGAGTTTTACCGACCTTTTTAGCCGTAACTAAGTCAAGTTTTCACTTATGGCTTAATGTTTATCACTGCTGAGTTCCCTTGGGGGTGTGGCTAAGCAAGGTGTTATGGGCTACAAGAGTGTGCCTGATACCAGCTCCTAGTTCCCGGGTGGGGTGGATAGGGCATTCTCACAGGGGTGCGGATACTTGCATGTGTAAATTTGGCTAAAGCTGTTAATAAAGTCAGGACCAAGCCTTTATGCCCGCGGGACTTTTTAGGGTCCATCTTAACATCTTCAGTGTTATGCTTTTATTAAGCTACGCTAGC